GTTATCGTAGCTTAAAATAAAGCATGACACTGAAGATGTTAAGATAGGCCCTAGAAATGCCTCGAAAACACAAAGGCTTGGTCCTGACTTTCCTGTCAGCTTTAACCAAATTTACACATGCGAGTATCCGCACCCCCGTGAGAATGCCCCACAGTTCCCCGCCCGGGAACAAGGAGCTGGTATCAGGCACATTTCCCATAGCCCACGACACCTTGCTTAGCCACACCCCCAAGGGAACCCAGCAGTGATAGACATTAAGCCAATGAGTGTAAACTCGACTTAGTTATGGTTAAAAGGGCCGGTAAAACTCGTGCCAGCTACCGCGGTTATACGAGAGACCCAAGTTGACAAGCTCCGGCGTAAAGCGTGGTTAAGGAGTAACAAACACTAAAGCCAAATACTTGCCAAGCTGTTATACGTTCCCGAAAGTAAGAAGCACATTCACGAAAGTAGCTTTATCTTGCCTGAACCCACGAAAGCCAAGGCACAAACTGGGATTAGATACCCCACTATGCTTTGCCCTAAACATAGATAGTCTTATACAACCACTATCCGCCCGGGAACTACGAGCAGCAGCTTAAAACCCAAAGGACTTGGCGGTGCTTTAGACCCACCTAGAGGAGCCTGTTCTAAAACCGATAACCCCCGTTCAACCTCACCTTTCCTTGTTCTCCCCGCCTATATACCGCCGTCGTCAGCTTACCCTATGAAGGCCCCTCAGTAAGCACAATTGGTACCACCCAAAACGTCAGGTCGAGGTGTAGCGTATGGAAAGGGAAGAAATGGGCTACATTCCCTGTTACAGGGAATTACGGACAATATTACTGAAACGTATATCTAGAAGGAGGATTTAGCAGTAAGCAGAAAATAGAGCGTTCTGCTGAAGCCGGCCCTGAAGCGCGCACACACCGCCCGTCACTCTCCCCAAGCGAATCTTCACATCCTAACTTAAAACCTTTCATCAGCAAAGGGGAGGCAAGTCGTAACATGGTAAGTGTACCGGAAGGTGCACTTGGCAAAACCAGAGCATAGTTTAAAGTAAAGCACCTTCCTTACACGGAGGAAATACTCGTTCAACCCGAGTTGCCCTGATACCGACTCGCTAGCCCAACCAACCAAGAACAACAAAACACAATAACTAAACCCAAAGACACTAACACCCCCACAAACAAACCATTTTTCCCCCCTAGTATAGGTGATAGAAAAGGAACACGGAGCAATAGAGAAAGTACCGCAAGGGAATGCTGAAAAACTAAATGAAACAAACAAGTGAAGCCTAAAAAAGCAGAGATTTTAGCTCGTACCTTTTGCATCATGATTTAGCCAGTGTAATCCAAGCAAAGAGCACTTTAGTTTGACAACCCGAAACTTCGTGAGCTACTCCAAGGCAGCCTAACCAATAGGGCCAACCCGTCTCTGTGGCAAAAGAGTGGGAAGACCTTCGAGTAGAGGTGATAAACCTACCGAACCTAGTAATAGCTGGTTGCCCAACAACTGGATAAAAGTTCAGCCTCCCGGCTTCTCCTTTCCCCCACCCTTCTTGTCTAATAGATATTACGAGAAACCAGGAGAGTTAGTCTAAGGGGGTACAGCCCCTTAGAAACAAGATACAACTTTTACAGGAGGATAAAGATCATAGTTTAACCAAGGCGATAAATTAGGGTGGGCCTGAAAGCAGCCATCCCATTAAAAAGCGTTAAAGCTCAAACATGTACTACCACAAGCCTTAAGTCTCGATTACTCCTTCTTATTCCCCTTATCCTACTGGGCCGTCCCATGCAAACATGGGAGCGATCCTGCTAAAATCAGTATATAGGAGAGCCTAACGGCTCTCTCCCTGCATACGTGTAAATCGGAAACGGACAACCCACCGAATCTTAACGGACCCAAAACAACAGAGGGAACTGAACCCCAAACAGATAACCAGAAAAACACCCAAACAGACAACCGTTACCCCCACACAGGCATGCTCCCAGGGAAAGACTAAAAGAAAGAGAAGGAACTCGGCAAACACCCAGCCTCGCCTGTTTACCAAAAACATCGCCTCTTGCTAAACAAAAAGTATAAGAGGTCCCGCCTGCCCTGTGACTATATGTTTAACGGCCGCGGTATCTTAACCGTGCGAAGGTAGCGCAATCACTTGTCTTTTAAATGGGGACCTGTATGAATGGCATAACGAGGGCTTAACTGTCTCCTCTTTCAAGTCAGTGAAATTGATCTCCCCGTGCAGAAGCGGGGATAAGCACATAAGACGAGAAGACCCTATGGAGCTTTAGACACTAAAGCAGCTTCAACATTAATATCCTGAACATAGGACACGAATAGCTTGATCCCTGCCCTAATGTCTTAGGTTGGGGCGACCGCGGAGAAATACAAAACCCCCGCAAGGACCGAATGTACTACATTTATAACCAAGAGTGACAACTCTAATTAACAGAATTTCTGACCAGTAAGATCCGGCAATTGCCGATTAATGAACCAAGTTACCCTAGGGATAACAGCGCAATCTCCTCTTAGAGCCCATATCGACGAGGGGGTTTACGACCTCGATGTTGGATCAGGACATCCTAATGGCGCAGCCGCTATTAAGGGTTCGTTTGTTCAACGATTAATAGTCCTACGTGATCTGAGTTCAGACCGGAGTAATCCAGGTCGGTTTCTATCTATGTTACGACCTTTTCTAGTACGAAAGGACCGAAAAGAGGGGGCCCATGTCTAAAACATGCCTCACCCCCACCTAATGAAAGCAACTCAACCAGGTAAGGGGGCGTCGTCCCCCTTGTCTGAGAGAACGACATGTTGGAGTGGCAGAGCCCGGCCTATTGCGAAAGATCTAAGCCCTTTGTACAGAGGTTCAAATCCTCTCTCTAACTATGATCTCAACACTTTTTACCCACCTTATCAACCCCCTAGCCTACATCATCCCTATCCTCCTAGCCATTGCCTTCCTCACACTAGTAGAACGGAAAGTCCTCGGGTATATACAATTTCGAAAGGGTCCCAACATCGTTGGACCCTACGGTCTCCTACAACCAATCGCCGACGGGGTAAAACTATTCACCAAAGAACCTGTCCGCCCTTCAACCGCCTCCCCTATTCTATTTCTCCTCGCCCCAGTATTAGCCCTCACTCTTGCCCTCACCCTATGAGCCCCCCTTCCAATACCGTACCCAATCCTAGACCTAAACCTAGGAATCCTTTTTATCCTGGCACTCTCCAGCCTAGCAGTATACTCTATCCTAGGCTCAGGCTGAGCATCAAATTCAAAATATGCCCTCATCGGAGCACTACGAGCCGTAGCACAAACTATTTCCTACGAGGTCAGCCTAGGACTAATCCTTTTAAACGCAATTATCTTTACAGGGGGCTTCACCCTACAAACCTTTAACACAGCCCAAGAAACCGTCTGACTCCTTTTACCAGCCTGACCTCTAGCCGCAATGTGGTATATCTCCACATTAGCCGAAACCAACCGAGCACCCTTTGATTTAACTGAAGGAGAGTCAGAACTAGTATCAGGTTTTAATGTAGAATACGCAGGAGGCCCCTTTGCCCTATTCTTCCTGGCAGAGTACGCAAACATCCTCCTTATGAACACCCTCTCTGCCACCCTTTTCCTAGGAGCCTCCCACATCCCCACCGTCCCAGAACTAACGGCCATAAACCTAATGACAAAAGCAGCACTCCTCTCACTACTTTTCCTCTGAGTTCGAGCCTCCTACCCTCGATTCCGATACGACCAGCTAATACATTTAATCTGAAAAAACTTTCTTCCTCTTACACTAGCCTTGGTTATTTGACACCTCGCACTTCCTATTGCACTAGCTGGACTCCCCCCTCAATTTTAATTGCGGAACTGTGCCTGAAGTAAAGGACCACTTTGATAGAGTGAATCATGAGGGTTAAATTCCCTCCAGCTCCTTAGAAAGAAGGGACTCGAACCCTAACTGAAGAGATCAAAACTCTTAGTGCTTCCATTACACCACTTCCTAAGTAAGGTCAGCTAATCAAGCTCTTGGGCCCATACCCCAAACATGCAGGTTAAAATCCTGCCCTTACTAATGAATCCATATATTTTAGCTACCTTTCTACTTAGTCTTGGACTAGGAACCACCATTACACTTACAAGCTCCCATTGACTCTTTGCCTGAATAGGCCTAGAAATTAACACCCTAGCCATCCTCCCTCTAATAGCCCAACAACACCACCCCCGAGCAGTCGAAGCCACTATAAAATATTTCCTCGTCCAAGCAACAGGGGCAGCCACCCTGCTATTCGCCAGCACCACCAATGCATGACTAACAGGCCAATGAGATATCCTACAAATATCTCACCCCCTCGCCACCACTACAGCCATCCTTGCTCTCTCCCTAAAGATCGGCCTCGCCCCCTTACATACATGATTACCTGAAGTACTCCAAGGACTGGACTTAACCACAGGACTCATCTTATCAACATGACAAAAGCTGGCACCCTTCGCCCTACTTATTCAAATTCAACCCACCAACCCTCTGATCCTAGTAGTACTCGGTATTACTTCAACCCTTATTGGTGGTTGAGGGGGGCTCAATCAAACACAACTCCGAAAAATCCTAGCATACTCCTCCACAGCACACCTAGGCTGAATGGTTCTTATCCTCCAATTCTCACCCTCCCTAGCCCTCCTAACCCTAGCCACATACCTAATCATAACATCCTCAACATTTCTCGTATTTAAACTAAACAAGTCAACAAACATCAACACACTAGCTACCTCCTGAGCAAAAGCCCCCGCATTAACAACTCTCACCCCCCTTATTCTACTATCACTAGGAGGCCTCCCACCACTAACAGGCTTCATACCAAAATGACTCATCCTCCAAGAGCTTACTAAACAAGATCTAGCACCCATCGCTACACTAACCGCGCTGACAGCCCTACTAAGCTTGTACTTCTACTTACGACTAACCTATGCCATAACACTTACTATGTCTCCTAACAACGTAACAGGCACAGCTCCATGACGCCTCCCATCCCTGCAACTAGCACTCCCACTTGCCACCCTGACCATAACAACAATCTCTCTGCTCCCGCTCACCCCCACTGTAACAACACTATTTATACTATAGGGACTTAGGATAACACTAGACCAAGAGCCTTCAAAGCTCTAAGCGGGAGTGGAAATCTCCCAGCCCCTGATAAGACTTGCAGGATATTAACCCACATCTTCTATATGCAAAACAGACACTTTAATTAAGCTAAAGCCTTCTAGACAGGCAGGCTTCGATCCTGCAAACTCTTAGTTAACAGCTAAGCGCTCAAACCAGCGAGCATCTATCTAACTTTCCCCCGCCTGGCTGAACAGCTGATAGGCGGGGGAAAGTCCCGGCAAGCGTCTAACTTGCTTCTTTAAATTTGCAATCTAATATGTAAAACACCTCGGGACTTGGTAAGAAGAGGGATTAAACCTCTGTCCATGGGGCTACAATCCACCGCTTAAGCACTCAGCCATCCTACCTGTGGCCATTACACGTTGATTTTTCTCGACTAATCACAAAGACATTGGCACCCTTTATCTTGTATTCGGTGCCTGAGCCGGTATAGTAGGAACAGCCCTCAGCCTACTAATTCGAGCCGAGCTAAGCCAACCAGGGGCCCTACTGGGTGACGACCAGATCTATAACGTAATTGTTACAGCACACGCTTTTGTAATAATCTTTTTTATAGTAATACCAATCATGATTGGTGGCTTTGGAAACTGACTTATTCCACTTATAATTGGTGCTCCAGACATAGCCTTCCCTCGAATAAATAATATAAGCTTCTGACTTCTCCCCCCATCCTTCCTGCTTCTCCTTGCTTCTTCTGGGGTAGAAGCTGGCGCCGGTACTGGCTGAACAGTTTACCCGCCTCTAGCTGGAAACCTAGCCCACGCAGGTGCATCCGTAGACCTAACTATCTTTTCATTGCACTTAGCGGGAGTCTCATCAATCCTGGGTGCAATCAACTTTATTACAACTATTATTAATATAAAACCCCCTGCTATCTCCCAGTACCAGACACCTTTATTTGTGTGAGCAGTATTAATTACAGCAGTGCTTCTACTTCTTTCTCTCCCTGTACTTGCCGCTGGCATTACAATACTACTCACAGATCGTAACCTCAACACCACTTTCTTCGACCCAGCCGGAGGAGGGGATCCAATTCTTTACCAACATTTATTCTGATTCTTTGGCCATCCCGAGGTCTACATTCTAATTCTCCCCGGCTTTGGAATGATTTCCCACATCGTTGCCTACTATTCTGGAAAAAAAGAACCATTCGGCTATATAGGAATGGTTTGAGCCATGATAGCAATTGGTCTTCTAGGATTTATTGTCTGAGCACATCACATGTTTACGGTTGGGATAGACGTAGACACACGTGCTTACTTTACATCAGCTACTATAATTATCGCAATTCCCACTGGTGTTAAAGTCTTCAGCTGGCTGGCCACACTCCATGGAGGATCTATTAAATGGGAAACCCCCCTCCTATGGGCACTTGGCTTTATTTTCCTTTTTACAGTAGGAGGTCTAACAGGAATTGTACTAGCTAATTCTTCACTTGATATTGTTTTACACGACACATACTACGTAGTTGCTCACTTCCACTATGTACTTTCAATAGGAGCCGTATTTGCCATTGTAGCTGCCTTTGTACACTGATTCCCTCTATTTACAGGCTATACCCTTCACAGCACTTGAACAAAAATCCACTTTGGCATCATATTTGTAGGTGTAAACCTCACCTTCTTCCCTCAACACTTCCTAGGACTAGCTGGAATACCTCGCCGATATTCGGACTACCCAGACGCCTACACCCTGTGAAACACCATCTCTTCTATTGGCTCTATAATTTCACTCGTAGCCGTAATTTTATTCCTCTTCATCATCTGAGAAGCATTTGCTTCTAAACGTGAAGTCCTCGCAGTAGAACTGACCACGACCAACGTAGAATGACTCCACGGCTGCCCTCCCCCATATCACACATTTGAGGAACCCGCATTTGTTCAAATTCGATCACGCTAAACGAGAAAGGGAGGAGTTGAACCCCCGTATGATGGTTTCAAGCCAACCACATAACCGTTCTGTCACTTTCTTTATAAGACACTAGTAAAACCGATTATTACACCACCTTGTCAAGGCGTATTTGTGGGTTTAATCCCCACGTGTCTTAAACCACCAATGGCACATCCCGCACAACTAGGTTTACAAGATGCAGCTTCACCAGTGATAGAAGAACTTCTACACTTTCACGACCATGCTTTAATAATCGTCTTCCTTATCAGCACATTAGTCCTATATATTATCGTGGCTATAGTTTCCACTAAATTAACTAACAAATACATTTTAGACTCCCAAGAAATTGAAATTATTTGAACAATTCTTCCAGCAGTAATCCTTATTATAATTGCACTTCCCTCCCTTCGCATCCTTTATCTAATAGACGAAATTAACGACCCTCACATTACAATTAAAGCCATAGGCCATCAATGGTACTGAAGCTACGAGTACACCGACTACGAAGACCTTGGATTCGACTCATACATAATCCCAACACAAGACCTAACCCCAGGCCAATTCCGTTTACTAGAAGCCGACCACCGAATGGTGGTTCCTTTGGACTCCCCAATTCGGGTACTAGTCTCTGCCGAAGATGTTCTTCACTCATGAGCAGTACCAGCCCTAGGTGTAAAAATAGACGCCGTCCCAGGTCGTCTGAACCAAACAGCCTTTGTTACATCCCGACCAGGTGTATTCTATGGACAATGCTCAGAAATCTGTGGTGCAAACCACAGCTTTATACCAATCGTAGTAGAAGTCGTCCCCTTAGAACACTTTGAAAACTGATCCTCATTTATGCTTCAAGACGCTTCGCTAAGAAGCTAAGCAAGGAAAAGCGCTAGCCTTTTAAGCTAGAAATTGGTGACTACCGACCACCCTCAGCGACATGCCCCAACTCCTCCCACAACCTTGATTCGGCACACTACTCTTTGCCTGAGTAGTTTTCCTAATTTTTTACCCAAAAAAAGTAACAGCCCACACCTTCCCTTACGAACCTGTCTCCCTTAAGTCTCAAAAACTAGAAAAAACCTCTTGAAACTGACCTTGAGCGTAAGCTTTTTTGACCAATTTATAAGCACAACGTACTTAGGAATTCCTTTAATTGCACTAGCACTAACCTTTCCCATCATCTTATACCCCACAACTACAACCCGATGACTAAACAACCGACTATTAACACTACAAAACACATTCATTAATAGTTTTATTCACCAACTACTCCTACCCCTAAATGTAAGCGGACATAAATGAGCCACCCTCCTAGCCTCCTTAATACTCTTTTTAATTTCACTAAACATGCTCGGACTCCTGCCCTACACTTTTACCCCTACTGCCCAACTATCCCTTAACCTAGGATTCGCAGTCCCTCTTTGACTAGCCACTGTAATTATTGGGATACGAAACCAACCAAATCACGCACTAGGACACCTTCTTCCAGAAGGCACCCCTAACCTCCTAATCCCTATACTCATCATCATCGAAACAATTAGCCTATTCATCCGCCCATTAGCCCTAGGCGTACGACTTACCGCCAATCTGACAGCTGGCCATCTGCTCATTCAATTAATTTCTACAGCTGCATTTGTGCTCCTACCGCTTATACCAGCCGTAGCCATCCTAACAACAACAGTCCTAATTCTTTTAACACTACTAGAAATTGCTGTAGCAATGATTCAAGCTTACGTATTCGTATTGTTACTAACACTCTACCTACAAGAAAACATCTAATGGCACATCAAGCACATGCATATCACATAGTTGACCCAAGCCCCTGGCCCCTAACAGGGGCAATCGCCGCCCTATTAATAACATCAGGACTTGCAATCTGATTCCACTTCCACTCTATTACACTCATTGTCTTAGGCACAATTCTACTCCTTCTGACAATATATCAATGATGACGAGATATTGTTCGAGAAGGCACATTCCAGGGCCACCACACACCTCCTGTGCAAAAAGGACTTCGATATGGAATAATCCTCTTTATTACATCAGAAGTCTTTTTTTTCCTGGGTTTCTTCTGGGCCTTTTACCACTCAAGTCTCGCCCCTACCCCTGAACTAGGAGGCTGCTGACCCCCTACAGGCATCTCCACCCTAGACCCCTTTGAAGTTCCCCTACTTAACACAGCCGTCCTCCTCGCATCAGGGGTAACAGTAACCTGAGCCCACCACAGCATTATAGAAGGAGAGCGAAAACAAGCCATTCAATCACTTACACTAACAATCCTCCTGGGCTTCTACTTCACATTCCTACAAGCTATGGAATACTACGAAGCTCCCTTTACAATTGCAGATGGCGTCTACGGCTCAACCTTTTTCGTAGCTACTGGATTCCACGGCCTACACGTCATCATTGGCTCCACTTTCCTTGCCGTATGCTTACTTCGACAAATTCAATACCACTTCACATCCGAACACCACTTTGGATTCGAGGCAGCTGCCTGATACTGACACTTTGTAGACGTTGTCTGACTTTTCTTATACATCTCCATCTACTGATGAGGCTCCTAATCTTTCTAGTATTAAAATAAGTATAAGTGACTTCCAATCACCCGGTCTTGGTTAAAACCCAAGGAAAGATAATGAATTTAATTTCAACTGTTATCACTATTGCTTTAGCTCTGTCAATCGCTCTTGCCATCTTATCCTTCTGACTCCCTTCGATAAACCCAGATCATGAAAAACTATCCCCCTACGAATGCGGCTTTGACCCCCTAGGGACAGCCCGACTTCCATTCTCCTTACGATTCTTCCTCGTTGCTATCTTATTCCTCCTATTCGACCTAGAGATTGCCCTCTTACTACCACTCCCCTGAGGAGATCAACTAACATCCCCCACACTCACCTTTTTATGGGCCTCCACTGTCCTAGCCCTCCTCACCTTAGGCCTGGTCTACGAATGACTTCAAGGAGGCCTAGATTGAGCCGAATAAGTGATTAGTCTAATAAAAACATTTGATTTCGGCTCAAACACTTATGGTTAAAACCCATAATCACCTAATGACCCCTGTACACTTTGCCTTTTCATCCGCCTTTATCCTAGGCCTAACAGGCTTGACATTCCACCGAACCCACCTCCTCTCCGCCCTCCTGTGCTTAGAAGGAATAATACTCTCCCTGTTCATTGCCCTCTCCCTCTGAACTGTCCAATTAAACTCAACAAGCCTCTGTCCAGCCCCCATACTACTTCTAGCTTTCTCAGCTTGCGAAGCAAGTGCAGGACTTGCCCTGCTAGTAGCAACAACCCGCACTCATGGAACCGACCACCTTCAAAACCTCAACCTATTACAGTGCTAAAAGTCCTCATCCCCACCCTAATGCTTGTCCCAACTGCCTGATTAACCCCAGCCAAATGGCTCTGACCCACAACTCTTGCCCATAGCATACTGATTGCATTAATTAGCCTCTCATGGTTAAAACACGCAATAGAAACAGGCTGATCCACCCTAAGCTTATTTATAGCCACAGACCCCCTTTCTACCCCCCTACTAGTTCTTACATGCTGGCTCCTTCCCTTAATAATCCTAGCAAGCCAGAACCACACAGCAATAGAACCAATTAACCGCCAACGCATGTACATTACACTACTTACATCCCTCCAAATCTTCCTTATTTTAGCCTTTGGCGCAACCGAAATAATCATATTTTACATTATATTCGAAGCAACCCTCATCCCAACCCTAATCCTCATCACCCGATGAGGAAACCAAACAGAACGCCTTAACGCAGGAGTTTACTTCCTATTCTACACCCTAGCAGGCTCCCTCCCCCTACTTGTTGCCCTTTTGCTTCTGCAAAACCACACCGGAACACTCTCCTTATTTACTCTACCATTTTCCTCCCCCCTACACCTTTCATCTTACAGCAGTAAATTATGATGACTAAGCTGCCTACTAGCATTTCTTGTTAAAATACCACTATATGGTGTTCACCTCTGACTTCCCAAAGCACACGTTGAAGCCCCCGTCGCGGGGTCAATAGTACTTGCCGCAGTCCTCTTAAAACTAGGAGGTTACGGAATAATACGAATAATTGTTATATTAGACCCCCTTACCAAAGACCTAAGCTACCCCTTCCTCATCTTCGCACTATGAGGGGTCATTATAACAGGCTCAATCTGTCTCCGTCAAACTGACTTAAAATCTCTGATTGCATACTCCTCAGTAAGCCACATGGGCCTAGTGGTAGGAGGAATTCTAATTCAAACCCCCTGAGGATTTACAGGGGCCTTAATCCTTATAATTGCCCACGGACTAACCTCTTCCGCCCTATTCTGCCTAGCCAACACAAACTACGAACGAACACACAGCCGGACTATACTCCTAGCACGTGGCCTACAAATCGCCCTTCCCCTAATAACAGCCTGATGGTTTATTGCTAGCCTTGCCAACCTCGCACTCCCTCCCCTCCCCAATCTAATAGGTGAATTAATAATTATTACCTCCTTATTTAATTGATCCTGATGAACAATTGTACTAACCGGAGGGGGCACTCTTATTACTGCAAGCTACTCCCTCTACATATTCCTAATAACTCAACGAGGACCCCTCCCCTCACATATTATTGGCCTTGACCCCTCCCACTCACGAGAACATTTACTTATAACCCTCCACCTTCTACCACTACTCCTCCTAATCCTTAAGCCTGAACTAATTTGAGGTTGGACTAACTGTAGATATAGTTTTAATAAAAACATTAGATTGTGATTCTAAAAACAGGGGTTAAAACCCCCTTATCCACCGAGGAAGGTTCGCTCAACAAATGAATTCTGCTAAACTTCACTACCTCGGTTGGACTCCGGGGCTATCCCCAAAACATCGCTCCTAAAGGATAATAGTTCATCCGTTGGTCTTAGGAACCAAAAACTCTTGGTGCAACTCCAAGTAGTAGCTATGCACACCTCTCCTGTTATTATAACTTCAAGCCTAATTATCATTTTCTTCTTACTCACCTTCCCAATTCTAACAACTCTCAACCCCCTCCCCCAAAAAGAAACCTGAGCCCTTACACATGTAAAAACAGCAGTAATACTAGCCTTTTTTGTTAGCCTTCTTCCCCTTTTCTTATTCCTTAGCCAAGGAGCGGAAACCATTATTACCTCATGAAACTGAATAAATACATCAACTTTTGACATTAATATTAGCCTAAAATTTGACCACTACTCCATTATATTTACGCCCGTCGCCTTATATGTCACATGATCAATCCTAGAATTTGCATCCTGGTATATACACGCTGACCCTAACATAAACCGATTCTTTAAATACCTTCTAATCTTCCTAATTGCAATAATTACCCTAGTCACAGCAAATAACCTATTTCAACTCTTCATCGGATGAGAAGGAGTAGGGATTATGTCTTTCCTTCTCATTGGCTGATGACATGGTCGAGCAGACGCTAACACCGCCGCCCTACAAGCAGTAATTTACAACCGAGTAGGGGACATTGGCCTAATCTTTGCAATAGCATGAATGGTCTCCCACCTTAACTCCTGAGAACTACAACAAATCTTCACAACCGCTAAAGATTTTGACCTTACCTATCCACTCCTTGGCCTAATCGTAGCAGCAACAGGCAAATCTGCCCAATTCGGACTACACCCGTGACTACCCTCTGCCATAGAAGGACCCACACCAGTATCCGCCCTACTCCACTCTAGCACTATGGTTGTTGCAGGCATCTTCCTTCTAGTACGCATGAGCCCCCTCTTAGAAAATAACCCCGCCGCCCTCACCACCTGCCTATGCCTCGGAGCCCTAACTACGCTATTCACAGCCACATGTGCCCTAACCCAAAACGACATCAAAAAAATCGTTGCATTCTCAACATCAAGCCAACTAGGCTTAATAATAGTAACAATTGGTTTAAACCAACCCCAACTAGCATTCCTTCATATCTGTACCCACGCCTTCTTTAAAGCAATACTTTTCCTATGCTCCGGCTCCATTATTCACAGCCTTAATGACGAACAAGATATTCGAAAAATAGGCGGCATACACCGCCTCACCCCCTTTACCTCCTCTTGCCTCACCATTGGTAGCCTAGCCCTTACAGGCACCCCCTTTCTAGCAGGCTTTTTCTCCAAAGATGCCATCATTGAAGCCCTTAATACCTCATATCTGAACGCCTGAGCCCTTACCCTAACTCTTCTAGCCACCTCCTTCACAGCTATTTACAGCTTACGCATCATTTTTTTTGTCTCTATAGGACACCCCCGATTCAATACACTTTCTCCCATCAACGAAAACAACCCTGCAGTCATTAATCCTATTAAACGACTAGCCTGAGGAAGTATTGTAGCCGGCCTCCTGATCACTTCCAACCTACTTCCACTAAAAACACCAGTAATATCAATGCCCCCTGTACTTAAACTGGCCGCTCTAACTGTAACCATCCTAGGCCTACTAATTGCCCTAGAACTCGCATCCTTAACAAGCAAACAACTTAAACCTACCCCCCATCTTCCCACCCTTCGCTTCTCCAATATACTTGGTTTCTTCCCAATAATCATACACCGATTCCCTCCTACAATAATACTAGGAATAGGCCAATCCATTGCCAGCCAAATAGTAGACCAAACCTGATTAGAAAAAACAGGTCCTAAAGCCACAGCCAAGCTCAACACACCCCTCATTACCTTAACAAGCAACGCTCAACGAGGCCTAGTAAAGACTTACCTTATCCTTTTCCTCATCACTCTTGCATTTACCTCACTAATCCTTCTTACCTAGACAGCCCGAAGAGTTCCTCGACTTAACCCTCGGGTTAACTCTAACACCACAAACAATGTTAAAAGGAGAACCCCTCCCCCCACAACTAACATCCACCCCCCCATTGAATACATCACCGCTACCCCACCATTATCAGCACGAAAAACACTAAAAGGTCCCCACTCATCAGCCGACCCCGAAAAAACACCAACCCACTCACCCCATAACATACTAACCCCTACCGTTACAATAACTGCATAACAACACATATAGACCACAACCGCTGGATTTAACCAAGACTCAGGATAAGGCTCCGCAGCTAAAGCCGCAGAATACGCAAATACAACCAACATACCACCTAAATAAATCAAAAACAGAATTAAAGCCAAGAATGGGCTCCCATATTCTACAAGAACCCCACACCCAACCCCCGCTACCATCACCAACCCTAGTGCACCGAAAAAGGGAGAGGGATTAGAAGCAACCGCAATCGCTCCTACAATTCAACAAATTAACAAACAAATAACAGTAAAGCACATAATTTTTGCCAGGACTCTAACCAGGACCAATGACTTGAAAAACCATCGTTGTCATTTCAACTACAAAAACTCTTGTCAATGGCTAGCCTGCGCAAAACCCATCCTCTTCTAAAAATCGCAAACGACGCATTAGTTGATCTCCCGGCCCCTTCCAACATCTCAGTCTGATGGAATTTTGGCTCACTACTCGGGCTCTGCCTTATTGCTCAAATCCTCACAGGCCTATTTTTAGCCATACACTATACGTCAGATATTGCCACAGCCTTTTCATCCGTGGCCCACATCTGCCGAGATGTAAACTTCGGCTGACTTATCCGCAATATACACGCCAATGGAGCCTCCTTCTTCTTCATTTGTATTTATGCCCACATTGGACGAGGGCTTTACTACGGTTCCTACCTCTACAAAGAAACCTGAAACATTGGGGTCATTCTCCTTCTCCTTGTAATAATAACAGCCTTCGTTGGCTATGTCCTTCCCTGGGGACAAATATCCTTCTGAGGTGCCACCGTTATTACAAACCTCCTATCTGCCATCCCCTATGTTGGCAACACTCTAGTCCAATGAATCTGAGGGGGCTTTTCTGTAGACAACGCTACTCTCACCCGTTTCTTTGCCTTCCATTTCTTATTCCCTTTTGTCATTGCAGCTGCCACCATACTTCACCTCTTATTCCTCCACGAAACAGGCTCAAACAACCCCCTAGGACTTAACTCCGATGCAGACAAAATCTCCTTCCACCCTTACTTCTCCTACAAAGACCTACTAGGATTTGCAGCCCTCCTTATTACCCTCACATCCCTTGCACTATTTTCCCCCAACCTACTAGGGGACCCAGACAACTTCACCCCAGCCAACCCCCTCGTCACCCCTCCCCACATTAAACCCGAATGGTACTTCCTATTTGCCTACGCTATTCTCCGATCAATTCCAAACAAATTAGGAGGAGTCCTAGCATTACTAGCCTCAATCCTAATCCTTATATTAGTACCAATTCTCCACACCTCTAAACAACGAGCCCTAACTTTCCGCCCTATCAGCCAATTCCTATTTTGAACTCTAATTGCCGATGTTATTATCCTTACTTGAATTGGAGGCATGCCTGTAGAACATCCGTTCATTATTATTGGCCAGATTGCATCCCTCCTTTATTTCTCACTCTTCCTATTTCTGATACCAACAGCAGGTTGAGTCGAAAATAAAGTTCTCGAGTGTCAATGTACTAGTAGTTCAAAAGCCGGAACGCCGGTTTTGTAAACCGGATGTTGAGGGTTAAAGCCCCTTCTGGTACTTCAAAGAGAGGAGATTTTAACTCCCACCACTGACTCCCAAAGCCAGAATTCTAAACTAAACTACTCTTTGAATAGTATTTACCCAAGGGCAAACATATAAATAGTTACATATATGTATTATAACCAATTATAGAATTGTACTACTTCCTTATCAGTAATATTTACTAAATTATGACATAAACCATTACATTATAGTAGAATGTCTTACATTTCGTACATTATTATATTATGAAATGTGTACAATTTGATTATTAATTAACAATAGCTGTTTGACTCAACATAACTTTAAGGACAAATAAAATGCACAGTAAGAACCTACCTATAAGTGATATCTTAATGCATGATAGTTATTGATAATGGCCGACAACAATTGTGGGGGTTTCACAGTATGAATTATTCCTGGCATTTGGTTCCTATTTCAGGGCCATGGAATGATTTAACCTCTATATTTTATTAAAACTTGCATAAGTTAATGCTGTTAACCATTCAACTCGTTACCCAGCAAGCCGAGCATTCTTTCCAGAGGGTGGGGGGTTTCTCTTATTTTTTTTCCTTTCAATAGACATTTCAGAGTGTAAGCAATCTAATAATGGCAGTGGTTCATACATTAAATTATGACTTGGCAAATGAAATATGTATGTTGGGAAAATATATTTTACGATATTGCATACCTGATTTCAAGAACATATAGCAGTTAGTATTGCTCGAAACACCCCCATATAGACACCCCCGGGGCTTATGTTCGTTTAAACCCCCCAAACCCCCCGAGATCTCTAACACTCCTGCAAACCCCCGGAAACAGGATAAATCTCAAGTAATAAGTTTTTAACCTAAAATTTAATTTTTACATTAATGTAAATATTAAATTT